TTCAAGCAAATGCGCGTTCCCCGCTTTTTTTGGACAGAATAAAAAAAGGCCTTCTTTTTTCTTTTGATATCTCCGAACTGATGAAAGTTTTTTTTAGAAATAGAATGGGCAAAGGGGCAGAATTCAAAAATATAGATTATACAGAAGAAGGGGCAAAAAGAGGAGAAAAAGAAGAGGAGAACAAAGCAAAGGAAATAGTACAGATAGAAATGGCGGAAATTTGGGAGACCCTTCCATTTGCGCAAGTAATAAGAGTTGTTCTGTTAATAATTCAATCGATTTTTAGAAAATATATTCTATTACCTTCCTTGATAATCGTTAAAAATATTGGGCGTATCCTATTATTCCAACCCCCCGAGTGGTCTGAGGATTTACAAGAATGGAATAGAGAAACCCATCTTAAATGTGCCTATACTGGTGTTGAATTATCAGACAAAGAATTTCCGAAAAATTGGTTAACAGATGGTATTCAAATAAAAATACTTTTTCCTTTCTGTTTGAAACCTTGGCACGGATCTAAGCTACGGACCTCTTATAAAGATCGAATGAAAAAGAAAGGACAAAAACAAAAAGACGATTTTTGTTTTTTAACGGTTTGGGGACTGGAAACTGACCTTCCTTTTGGTTCTCCCCGAAAAAGACCTTCCTTTTTTAAGCCCGTTTTTAAGGAACTAAAAAAAGAAATTGGAAAGGTGAAAAAGAAGGATTTTCTAGTTCTAAGAGTTTTAAAAGGAAAAAGTAAATTTTTTCTACAGGACTCAAAAGAAACAAAAAGGGGGATTATCAAAAACGTTTTATTTTCGTTTATAAAAAAAATAAAAAAAGAGCTCTTAAAAATAAATCCAACTCTATTATTTAGATTGATAGGAATATATGAATCCAGTGAACCTAACCAAGAAAAAGACTCTATAATCAGCAATCAGACAATTCATGACTCGTTTAGTAAAATTCGATCTACAGGTTGGACAAATTATTCACCGACAGAAAAAAAAATAAAAAATATGACTGATAGAACAATCACAATCAGAAAAAAAATAAAGAGTATTACAAAAGAAAAAAAAAAAGTAACTCCAGGAATAAATAGTAGTCCTAACAAAACAAGTTCTAATGTAGAATCACCCCCAAAAATTTGGCCAATAAAGACTCGATTAATCCGTAAATTACTTTTTTTTCTAAAAATTCTCATCAAAAAAATATACATAGATATCTTTCTATGTATCATTACTATTCTCAGAATCCATACACAACTTGTCCTTGAATCAACAAAAAAAAGGATTCATAAAAACATTTACAATACTGAAACAAATAAAGAAAAAAAAAAAAAAAAAATTCACCTCATTTCGACTATAAAAAAGTTACTTTATAATATTAGGAATAGTAAGAAGAATTCACATCCTTTTTTTGACTTATCCTCCTTGTCGCAAGCATATGTATTTTACAAATTATCACAAACCCGAGTTTTTAATTTGTATAAGTTAAGATCTGTTCTTGAATATCATGGAACATCTTTTTTTCTTAAGACTGCAATAAAGGATTCTTTTGGAACACAAGGAATATTTCATTCCGAATTAAGGCATACGAAACTTTCAAGTTATGAAACGAATCAAATGAATCAATGGAAAAACTGGTTAAGGGGTCATTATCAATACAATTTGTCTCAGATTAGATGGTCTGGATTAATACCACAAAAGTGGCAAAATAGACTCAATCAACACCATATGGCTCAAAAAAAAGATTTAACGAAATGGGATTCATATGAAAAAGGTCAATTACTTCATTACAAAAAACAAAAAAATTTTGAAGTATATTCATTATTAAACTCAAACCAAAAAGAGAATTTTCAAAAATACTATAGATCTAATCTTTTATCATATAAATCTATTAATTATAATTATGAAATGAAGACAGACTCATATATTATTTATGGATCACCATTACAAGTAAATAACAACCAAAGGATTTCTTATAATTACACCACACATAAACACAAATTCTTTGATATACTGGAGAATATTCCTATCAATAATTATCTAGAAAAGGGTGATATTATGTATATGGAAAAAAATTCAGATAGAAAATATTTTGATTGGAAAATTCTCCTTTTTTTTCTAAGACAAAAAGTAGATATTGAGGCCTGGATCAAAATGGATCCCAACAGTAAAAAGAATACTAAGATTGGAAATAAGAATTACCAAAAAATTGAGAAAATTGATAAGAACGATCTTTTTTATCTTACGATTCATCAAGATTCAGAAAGAAATCTGCCCAATCACAAAAAAGGCCTTTTTGATTGGATGGAAATGAATGAAGAAATACTAAATCGCCCCATATCGAATCTAGAACTTTGGTTCTTCCCGGAAGTTATGCTACTTTCTAATGTATACAAAAAAAAACCGTGGATTATACCAAGCAAATTACTTCTTTTAAATTTTACTAAAATAAATGAAAATGGTAGTGACAATAAAAACATTAATGGAAAGCAAAAATGGAATTTTTTTAG